GCTAGTGTAGCTTAAACAAAGCATGACACTGAAGCTGTTAAGATAAACCCTGAGAAGTTTCACAAGCATAAAAGTTTGGTCCTGACTTTAATATTAACTATAGCTAAATTTACACATGCAAGTTTCAGCCTCCCCGTGAGAATGCCCTAAAATCCTATGTTTGGAATCAAGGAGCTGGTATCAGGCACACTATACGTAGCCCATAACACCTTGCTAAGCCACACCTTCAAAGGAACTCAGCAGTGATAAACTTTAAGCAATAAGTGAAAACTTGACTTAGTCAAAGCTAAAAGAGTCGGTAAATCTCGTGCCAGCCACCGCGGTCATACAAGAGACTCAAGTTAATAAACCCCGGCGTAAAGTGTGGTTAAGGAAACATTATACTAAAGTCGAACATTTTCCTAGCTGTTATACGTTTTTGATAATATGAAGCCCCCCCACGAAAGTAGCTTTAACATTCCTGAACCCACGAAAACTATGAAACAAACTGGGATTAGATACCCCACTATGCATAGTCATAAACTTAGACAAACACACACTCTACTTGTCCGCCTGAAAATTACAAGCGTAAGCTTAAAACTCAAAGGACTTGGCGGCGCTTTAGATCCACCTAGAGGAGCCTGTCCTATAACCGATAACCCCCGTTAAACCTTACCTTCTTTTGCATCCAGTCTATATACCGCCGTCGTCAGCTTACCCTTTGAGGGCACCATCAGTAAGCAAAATCGGTTTAGCCCCAGACGTCAGGTCGAGGTGTAGCACATAAGAAGCGTAGAGATGGGCTACAATTCCTACCCAGGGCCTCACGAACAATATTTTGAAACAAATATATCGAAGAAGGATTTAGCAGTAAGTAAAAAATAGAGCGTTTTACTGAAATCGGCCCTGAAGCGCGCACACACCGCCCGTCGCTCTCTCCTAGCCTTATTTTTCCATATAACTAAAATCCCAAACCCAGCAAAGGAGAGACAAGTCGTAACATGGTAAGTGTACTGGAAAGTGCACTTGGTTAAATCAGAGCATAGCTAAATAACTATAGCCCTTCTCTTACACCGAAAAGTTATCCGTGTAAACCGGATTGCTCTGATACCCAACAGCTAGCTTAAACAACTAAACCTATCAAACACTATCAACTAAACCCTAAAATACTACAAAATTAAAAATAAAACATTTATTCCCCCTAGTACAGGCGATAAAAAAGGAACACAACTAAAGCTACATAAATAGTACCGCAAGGGAACGCTGAAAGAGAAATGAAAAAAATCAGTTAAGTAACAGAAAGCAGAGATTAAACCTCGTACCTTTTGCATCATGAGTTAGTAAGTCAACTTAAGCAAAAAGCCTTTTAGTTTAACACCCCGAAACTAAGTGAGCTACTTCAAAGCAGTCTTTTTATAGGACAAACCCGTCTCTGTGGCAAAAGAGTGGGAAGACTTTCAAGTAGAGGCGATAAACCTACCGAACTTAGTTATAGCTGGTTGCTTTAAAAATGAATATAAGTTCAGCCTTTTTTATTCTTTCCTCAACACTAAGTAATTTAAAAACAGACCAAAAGAATAAAAAAGAGTTAGTCAAAAGAGGTTCAGCTCTTTTGAAAAACATACAACTTTATTGAGAGGGTAAAAATAACAAAAGATTAATTTCCTAGTGGGCTTGAAAGCAGCCACCATTAAAGAAAGCGTCAAAGCTCAAAAATAAAACTCTTCCCAGATTTCAATAAAAAAATTAAACCCCTCAAACATTATAAAGCCCTTCTACCTTAATAGAAGTGATAATACTAGCATGAGTAATAAGAAACCCGAATTTCTCTATGAATGCCCGTAAGTCAGAACGAACCCATCTCCGACAATTATTCGGCTCTAAAGGAAGAAAATGTATCAAACACAATAAACAAGAAAATCATACAATATAAAGCCGTTACCCCTACACTGGTATTCACGCAATAGAAAGACTAAAAGTAAAGTAAGGAACTCGGCAAATATAATTAATACAAGCCTCGCCTGTTTACCAAAAACATCGCCTCTTGATACAAAATAAGAGGTCCTGCCTGCCCTGTGACATAATGTTTAACGGCCGCGGTATTTTGACCGTGTGAAGGTAGCGTAATCATTTGTCTTTTAAATGAAGACCTGTATGAATGGCATAACGAGGGCTTAACTGTCTCACTTTACTAGTCAATGAAATTGATCTCCCCGTGCAGAAGCGGGAATAAAAACATAAGACGAAAAGACCCTGTGGAGCTTTAGACAACAAAATAGACACACTAAAAATACTAATCTGTGCTCCTATTTTAAGTCTTCGGTTGGGGCGACCAAGGAGAAAAAAACAACCTCCACGCGAAAAATACTAAATTTTTAGAAAAAAGAATAACAGTTCAAACTTCCAGAAGTTCTGTCAAAAGGATCCGGCACAAGCCGATCAACGAACCAAGTTACCCCAGGGATAACAGCGCAATCCCCTTTTAGAGCCCACATCGACAAGGGGGTTTACGACCTCGATGTTGGATCAGGACATCCTAATGGCGCAGCCACTATTAAAGGTTCGTTTGTTCAACGATTAAAGTCCTACGTGATCTGAGTTCAGACCGGAGCAATCCAGGTCAGTTTCTATCTATGACACATGTTTTCTTTTAGTACGAAAGGACCAAAGAAAAGAAGCCTCTTCTCTAAGAATGCTTTACCCCGACCTGATGATTATAACTAAATCAGATAAAGGGCACAACCAAGAAGAGAATATAACTCTGTTAGGGTGGCAGATGCTGGTTATGCAAAAGACCTAAGCCCTTTTCAAAAAGGTTCAAATCCTTTCCCCAACTAATAACTAAACAATGCATATATACATATATATGCTTTATAACCATATATTGATATTAACCTATATACATATATATGCTTTATAACCATATATTGATATTAACCTATATACATATATATGCTTTATAACCATATATTGATATTAACCTATATACATATATATGCTTTATAACCATTCATAGATATTAACCATATATTATGATCTAAACCACTCTATGGTGGTCTCGCATTATATGCAGCCTTGCTTTAAATCATTAATTTTAAATCACTATTATACCTTCACCCCATATCTTTTTGGCTCACAAGAGACCACCATCAGTTGATACCTTAAGGTACATTCTGCTTGATGGTCAAGGACTAATCTTGTGGGGGTCGTGATCAGTGAATTATTCCTGGCATTTGGTTCCTATTTCAGGTCCATCAACTCGTTCATTCCCTCCTAATTTACTGTTTGAGCATAAGTTAATGGTGGAATACCTTTAGCCCTTTACCCACCATGCCGAGCGTTCTTTCTAATGTGCATTGGGTAGAATTTTTTCTATTTCCTTTCACTTTGCATTTCACAGTGCATACAAATAATGTTCGTCAAGGTTGAACATTTTCTTGCTTTTAATTATATTTATGCATTCCTTAAAGACATATATTGAAGGCTAGCATAAATGATATCATGAGCATATATATTTCTTTATCCCCCCGGTGTGTCTATTTAATAACCTTATTTTCTCTCGGTAGACCCCCCTACCCCCCTTAAGTACGAGGATTCTTTATGACCTGTTTGACCCCCTAAGGAAACAGATTTTGTAAATTTGAAAAAGCTTAATTTAACACTAATGCTTGGACCAAAATTCAACTAAGATAACTAAATTTAACTATTTTAAATATAAAATTAGGAACAAGACAAATTATTTTTTTTTTGTGTTAACTTAAAATGTTGCAATGTTGTAGTATGTAAAAAATAAAGTTTAATTATTTATGTTACAATACTAAAACAGAAAGAAAAATTAAATTTAATTTGTTAAGCCCCAAACATAACTATTTATTTTAGTTTAATTAAAGACTCAAAGCTTTTCTTAACAAATGTATGCAATTTCTCTTAAATATATTATTAACCCTTTAATCTTAGTACTTTCAATTACACTAGCCTTAGCATTCCTAACACTAGTCGAACGTAAAGTTATTGGAAGCATACAATTACGCAAAGGCCCCAATATCGCACACTCATATGGCCTATTTCAACCTATTGCCGATGGCTTAAAACTTTTTACCAAAGAGCCAGTCCGCCCTTTAACTACTTCCCCCTTGTTATTTATTTTCGCGCCTTTTTTAGCATTTACTCTAGCATTAATACTATGAACCTTGATACCAATACCATTTCCTCTGGTAGACCTCACACTAGGCCTTTTATTCTTATTAGCTTTATCAAGCCTAGCAGTTTATTCTATTCTAGGTGCAGGATGGGCTTCCAACTCAATATACGCACTAATTGGCGCAATACGAGCAGTCGCACAAACCATCTCCTATGAGGTAAGCCTAGGACTTATCCTGCTAAGCACAGTAATTTTTTCAGGCTCTTTTACAATTCAAGCTTTCGACACAACACAAGAAAGCATCTGACTTTTACTGCCCGCCTGACCTTTGGCTTTCATGTGGTATATTTCAACATTAGCAGAAACTAATCGAGCCCCCTTTGACTTAACGGAAGGCGAGTCTGAGCTAGTATCTGGGTTTAATATCGAATACGCTGCTGGTCATTTCGCCCTATTTTTTTTAGCTGAATACGCCAACATCTTATTAATAAACGCACTATCCGCAGTTTTATTTCTTGGTACCACCACTTTACACAACTTTCCTGAAATTTCTACTGTTATTCTCATAATCAAAACTACTTTCTTATCAATTATCTTCCTCTGAATCCGCGCTTCCTATCCCCGATTTCGATATGACCAACTAATACACCTCATCTGAAAAAGCTTCCTACCAACTGCTCTTGCCTTCCTCGCATTACACACTGCCTTGCCCACAGCTTTTCTAGGATTGCCCCCACAACTATAAAGGATTTGTGCCTGAAAAAGGACTACTTTGATAGAGTAAGAATAAGGGTTAAAGCCCCTTCAACTCCTTAGAAAAAAGGGATTCGAACCCAAACTAAAGAGATCAAAACTCTTTGTGCCTCCACTACACTACTTTCTAGTAAAGTCAGCTAAATTAAGCTTCTGGGCCCATACCCCTAAAATGTTGGTTAAAATCCTTCCTTTACTAATGAATCCATACATACTAACTGTAATAATTTTTTCTTTAGGGATAGGCACTCTTATTACACTGACTAGCTCGCATTGAATGCTAGCATGAATAGGCCTAGAAATTAACACATTCGCGATTCTTCCTCTAATAACTTATAAATACCACCCCCGCACAATAGAAGCAGCCACTAAGTATTTTCTCATTCAAACAACTGCCGCCACAATACTTCTATTTGCAAGTATTTCTAACGCTTGACTAACAGGGCAATGAGACATTTATCAAATAAACCACCCCCTGGCCCTCACAATTATAACCCTCTCCCTATCCCTAAAAATAGGCCTAGCTCCCATACATGCCTGATTCCCAGAAGTACTACAAGGCCTAAGCCTTAAAACAGGACTAATTCTTTCAACCTGACAAAAACTAGCCCCTTTCTCCCTTATTATCCAAATTCCTACAGCTAACACAACACTTTTAATTATTTTAGGCTTAACCTCTATCATCATGGGCGGATGAGGAGGTTTAAACCAAACACAACTACGCAAGATTCTTGGCTACTCCTCAGTAGCACATCTTGGTTGAATAGTCCTAATTTTACAATATTCCCCATCTCTCGCTTTTCTAGCATTTATAACATATATTATTATAACCTTCTCCCTATTTTTAACATTTTCACGACACCAGTCTCACACTCTTAACTCATTAGCAATTTCATGAACTAAAACACCAATTCTATCAGCTATCGCCCCCCTTATCTTACTCTCTCTAGGAGGCCTCCCCCCATTAACAGGATTTTTACCTAAGTGGATAATCTTATTAGAACTAACAAAACAAGACTTAATACCCGCTGCTACCGCCGCCGCACTTTCCGCCCTTCTTAGTCTTTATTTTTACCTGCGAATTTCCTATGCCATAACACTAACAACAGCTCCTAATAACACCCCCATAACTCTCCCATGACGTATTTACCCTAAACAAAACCCTACAATTATTGCAACTTCAACAATAATTTCTTTACTTATATTACCCCTAGCCCCCTCCTTAGCAGCTTTTTTTACGCCTTAAAGATTTAGGTTAAAACTTAAGACCGAGGGCCTTCAAAGCCCTCAGCGAAAGTGAAAATCTTTCAATCTTTGTAAAACTTACGGGAATTTAACCCACATCTTCTGTATGCAAAACAGATGCTTTAACTAAGCTAAAGCTTCCCTAGACAGGAAGGCTTCGATCCTACAAAATTTTAATTAACAGTTAAACGCTCAAACCAGCGAGCATCTGCCTAGACTTCTCCCGCCTAGCCTATACAAAATAGGCGGGAGAAGCCCCGGCCGGCAGTTAACCGACTTCTCTGGGTTTGCAACCCAGCGTACTATACTTCAGAGCTGATAAGAAAAGGGTTCAAACCTTTATATATGGAGCTACAATCCACCACTTATTTCAGCCATCTTACCTGTGGCCATCACACGCTGATTCTTTTCAACAAATCATAAAGACATTGGTACCCTTTATCTAGTTTTTGGTGCTTGAGCTGGTATAGTAGGAACTGCACTAAGTTTATTAATTCGAGCAGAACTTAGCCAGCCCGGGTCTCTTTTAGGAGACGATCAGATCTATAATGTTATTGTTACAGCACATGCTTTTGTAATAATCTTTTTTATAGTAATGCCAATTATAATTGGAGGCTTTGGAAACTGACTTATCCCCTTAATAATTGGAGCCCCAGACATAGCATTCCCACGAATAAATAATATAAGCTTTTGACTTCTACCCCCCTCATTTCTTCTACTACTAGCCTCCTCTGGTGTTGAGGCGGGTGCCGGTACCGGCTGAACTGTATATCCCCCCCTAGCAGGAAACCTCGCACATGCTGGGGCTTCTGTAGATTTAACAATTTTTTCCTTACATTTAGCAGGGGTCTCTTCAATCTTGGGGGCCATTAATTTTATTACTACTGTTTTAAATATAAAACCTCCTGCACTTTCTCAATACCAAACACCCTTATTTGTATGAGCCGTAATAATTACCGCGGTTCTTCTCCTTTTATCCCTGCCTGTCTTAGCCGCCGGCATCACAATACTTTTAACAGACCGAAACCTCAATACTACTTTTTTTGACCCTGCTGGAGGAGGAGACCCCATTCTATACCAACACCTTTTTTGATTCTTTGGACACCCAGAAGTATATATTTTAATTCTTCCCGGTTTTGGTATAATTTCGCATATCGTAGCATATTATTCCGGCAAAAAAGAGCCTTTTGGTTATATAGGAATAGTTTGAGCTATAATGGCCATTGGCCTCTTAGGATTCATTGTTTGAGCACATCACATGTTTACTGTCGGGATGGACGTTGATACCCGAGCCTATTTTACATCCGCAACAATAATTATCGCCATTCCTACCGGAGTTAAAGTATTTAGCTGACTAGCCACACTTCATGGAGGGGCTGTTAAATGAGAAACACCTTTATTGTGGGCATTGGGCTTTATTTTCCTTTTTACAGTAGGGGGCCTAACCGGCATTGTATTAGCCAACTCTTCATTAGACATTGTGCTACATGATACTTACTATGTAGTGGCCCACTTCCATTACGTACTTTCAATGGGGGCTGTATTTGCAATTATTGCAGCGTTCGTTCATTGATTCCCATTATTTACCGGGTATACTCTACACGACACATGAACTAAAATTCATTTTGGAGTCATATTTATTGGTGTAAATCTTACTTTCTTCCCCCAACATTTCTTAGGACTAGCAGGAATGCCCCGACGATATTCAGACTACCCTGACGCATATACCTTATGAAACACCGTTTCTTCCATTGGCTCTTTAGTCTCATTAATTGCTGTTATTATATTCCTTTTTATTATTTGAGAAGCCTTTGCAGCTAAACGAGAAGTACTATCAGTAGAAATAACCACAACTAATGCGGAATGACTGCACGGCTGCCCTCCTCCTTATCATACCTTTGAAGAGCCCGCTTTCATCCAGTTTAACTCTTCTCACCCTTAAATAAATATTACAAGAAAGGAAGGAATTGAACCCCCATAAATTGGTTTCAAGCCAACCACATAACCACTCTGTCACTTTCTTTATAAGATACTAGTAAAAATCATTACACTGTTTTGTCAAGACAGAATAGAGGGTTAAACTCCCTCGTATTTTAAATACTATGGCTCATCCCTCCCAATTAGGCTTTCAAGATGCAGCTTCCCCTGTAATAGAGGAGCTTCTCCACTTTCACGATCACACCTTAATAATTGTATTCTTAATCAGTACCCTCGTGCTTTATATTATCTTAGCAATGGTTACAACTAAATTAACTAATAAGTTTATTTTAGACTCCCAAGAAATCGAAATTATTTGAACCCTTCTCCCCGCTTTAATTTTAATTTTAATTGCTCTGCCATCTCTGCGCATTTTATACCTAATAGACGAAATTAATGACCCCCATCTAACTGTCAAAGCCATAGGCCACCAATGATACTGAAGCTACGAGTATACGGACTATGATAATTTTAGCTTTGACTCTTACATAGTCCCTACCCAAGATTTAAACCCTGGCCAATTTCGTCTCCTTGAAACAGACCATCGAATAATCATTCCAACAGAGTCACCCGTTCGAATCCTTATTTCAGCAGATGACGTACTGCACTCCTGAGCTGTCCCTAGTCTCGGCATTAAAATAGACGCAGTCCCAGGACGTTTAAACCAGACAGCCTTTATTGTGTCTCACCCCGGAGTATTTTATGGCCAGTGTTCTGAAATTTGCGGCGCAAATCATAGTTTTATGCCTATTGTAGTAGAAGCCATCCCTCTTAAATATTTTGAAGACTGATCCGTTTCAATACTCGAAAATACTTCGTTAAGAAGCTAACAAGGAGAAGCGTTAGTCTTTTAAGCTAATAATTGGTGATTACCGCCCACCCTTAACGAAATGCCACAGCTCAACCCTGCTCCTTGATTCATTATTATATTATTCTCTTGACTAGTTTTTTTAACTTTTATTCCCCCCAAAGTTCTAGCACATGCATTTTCTTATGAGCCCTCAGCTCAAAGCACAAAAAAACCAATAACAAAAGCCTGAACCTGAACATGACAATAAACTTATTTGGTCAATTTATATCTCCGACCCTATTAGGCATCCCCTTATTAGCCCTTGCAATAACTATCCCCTGAATTCTTTATCCTAAGCCCACTACCCGCTGACTTAATAACCGCCTTTTAACTTTACAAGGCTGATTTTTTAATAATTTCGTCAAACAAATCTTTCAGCCCATTAATATGGGAGGACACAAATGAGCCCTCTTATTAACATCTCTTATAATTTTTATTATAACCCTTAATATGCTTGGACTATTACCGTACACTTTTACGCCAACTACTCAGCTGTCCTTAAACATAGCATTTGCAGTTCCCTTGTGGCTTGCAACAGCAATTATTGGCTTCCGCAACAGCCCAACACATGCCCTAGGACACCTTCTTCCAGAAGGCACACCAGTTTTCTTAGTCCCTGTACTTATTATTATTGAATCAATTAGCTTATTAATTCGACCCTTAGCCCTCGGAGTACGACTAACAGCCAATCTTACGGCAGGGCATCTTTTGATCCAGCTGGTCTCTACCGCCATCTTTTTTTTATCTTCTTTAACAACTTCAATAGCACTATTAACAATAGTACTTTTATTCCTACTCACCTTGTTAGAAGTAGCTGTAGCTATAATTCAAGCATATGTGTTCGTACTACTACTAAGCTTATATTTACAAGAAAACGTCTAATGGCACATCAAGCACATGCATATCATATAGTAGACCCCAGCCCTTGGCCTTTAACAGGCGCAGTCGCCGCTTTACTTTTAACCTCTGGTCTGGCAGTTTGAATACACACATACTCACCACTTTTATTAACTATTGGACTAATTTTAATACTCTTAACAATATATCAGTGATGACGAGATATTATTCGAGAAGGGACATTCCTAGGACATCACACAGCCCCCGTACAGAAAGGTTTACGATATGGTATAATTCTATTTATCACATCGGAGGTGTTTTTCTTTCTAGGGTTCTTCTGAGCCTTTTATCATTCAAGCTTGGCCCCCACCCCTGAACTAGGCGGGTGTTGACCTCCTACTGGAATTATTACTCTTGATCCCTTCGAAGTTCCCCTTTTAAATACCGCCGTTCTCCTCGCATCCGGCGTAACTGTCACGTGAGCCCACCATGCTATCATAGAAGGGCACCGAAAACAAGCCATCCAAGCATTAACACTAACAATCTTACTAGGTTTTTATTTTACAGCCCTACAAGCCATAGAATACTATGAAGCCCCTTTTACAATTGCAGATGGCGTATATGGCTCAACTTTTTTTGTAGCTACAGGCTTTCACGGTTTACATGTAATTATTGGCTCCACCTTTTTAGCTGTCTGCCTTTTCCGACAAATTAAATTCCACTTCACATCAAATCACCACTTCGGATTCGAAGCAGCAGCATGATACTGACACTTTGTAGATGTTGTCTGACTGTTCTTATATATCTCCATCTATTGATGAGGCTCATAATCTTTCTAGTACAAAAAGTATATGTGGCTTCCAACCACAAAATCCTGGTTAGAATCCAGGGAAAGAAAATGAATATAATTATTATAGCCACTATTTTTGCACTAATTTTATCTGCTATTATGCTCTTTATGTCCTTCTGAATACCACAACTTAATGCTGACTATGAAAAACTCTCTCCATACGAATGCGGCTTCAACCCTTTTACATCCGCCCGTCTTCCTTTTTCTCTCCGTTTTTTTTTAGTAGCCATCTTGTTTCTCTTGTTCGACTTAGAAATTGCACTACTACTTCCCCTCCCATGAGGGGACCAACTTAATAGCCCTCTAAATACTTTTATTTGGGCCGCAGCCGTTTTAATTTTTTTAACCTTAGGGTTCGCCTACGAATGATCTCAGGGCGGCTTAGAATGAGCAGAATAGGTAATTAGTTTAAATAAAACTCTTGATTTCGGCTCAAAAACTTATGGTTAAAGTCCTTAATTGCCTAATGACACCAATCCAATTTACTTTTTCAACTATATTTATTCTAGGCCTGCTAGGTCTTACTTTCTATCGAACCCACCTACTTTCCGCCCTTCTTTGCCTAGAAGGCATCATACTATCATTGTTTATCGCTTTTTCTTTATGGACTTTAAAAACTGACTCTAACATTTCTTACATTCTACCCATAATCTTAATTACATTTTCAGCATGCGAAGCAGGAACCGGGCTAGCTCTGATAATTGCCACGATCCGGACTCACGGCACAGACCGCCTACAGAACCTTAATATTCTACAATGCTAAAAATTTTATTATCGTCAATAATATTACTTATTTCAACATGAATCATCCCCCAACAACAACTTTGAGCCACCACTCTTTTATACAGTTTTGTCATTGCATCCATTAGCTTGCACTGGCTCAATATAACAATAAGTGCTGGCTGAAACTTCTTAAATGTAATAATAGCCACAGATGCTATCTCAACCCCACTGTTAATTCTTACTTGCTGACTTCTGCCACTAATAATCTTAGCTAGCCAAAATCACATATCTTCTGAGCCTCCTTTACGGCAGCGAACATACATTGCACTTTTAGTGTCCTTAGAAATTTTGTTAATTATAGCATTTAGCGCCACAGAGCTAATTATATTTTATGTAATATTTGAAGCAACCCTTATTCCAACATTAATTATTATCACCCGATGAGGGAATCAAATAGAACGTCTAAACGCCGGCACTTATTTTCTATTCTATACACTAGTAGGATCTATGCCACTTTTAATCGCTCTTCTTACCATTCAAAATACTACAGGAACTCTTTCCTTACTAACACTTAATTATACAGCTCCCTACTTTTTACTGTCTTTCACTAACAAAGCATGATGGCTGGCCTGTCTACTAGCCTTTTTAGTTAAAATGCCTCTTTATGGTGCCCACTTATGATTACCTAAGGCACATGTAGAAGCCCCTATTGCAGGCTCAATAGTATTAGCCGCAGTACTTTTAAAGCTTGGCGGCTACGGCATAATACGAATTACATGAATTATTGAACCATTAACAAAAGAACTAAGCTACCCTTTCATTATCTTAGCCTTATGAGGTGTGGTAATAACAAGCTCTATTTGTCTTCGTCAAACAGACCTAAAATCACTTATTGCTTATTCATCCGTAGGGCATATGGGGTTAGTAGCAGCAGGCATTTTAATTCAAACCCCCTGAGGATTTGCAGGAGCACTCATTCTCATGATCGCTCACGGCCTGACATCTTCCGCCCTTTTTTGTTTAGCTAACACTAATTATGAACGAACCCACAGCCGCACTATAATATTAGCACGAGGACTACAGTCCGTTGCCCCCCTTATGGCCTCTTGGTGGTTTATTTCCTGCTTAGCTAATTTAGCTTTACCGCCTCTTCCTAATTTACTAGGAGAACTGATAATTATTACCGCCTTATTTAACTGAACACCTTTCACATTAGTTCTTACAGGCCTAGGCACACTAATTACCGCAAGCTATTCTCTATCAATACTTTTAACAACACAACGCGGCCCAACCCCAAGTCACCTATACTCATTCCCCCCAACCTATACCCGGGAACACCTATTAATAGCCCTTCATCTTTTCCCTTTACTACTCCTGATTATCAAAGCTGAGTTAATTACAGGATATTTTTAAAGTAAAGATAGTTTAACAAAAACACTAGATTGTGATTCTAGAAAAAAAGGTTAAAATCCTTTTCTTAACCAAGAAAGGCAAGCACAGCAACGATGACTGCTAACCCCCGTATCTTTGGTTGAACTCCAAAGCTTTCTTACACAGCTCCTAAAGGATAACAGTCTATCCATTGGTCTTAGGCACCAAAAACTCTTGGTGCAAATCCAAGTAGTAGCTATGATTAATTCTCACACAACAATCTCTACCTTAATACTACTCTCTTTCTCTATGTTATTTTACCCTTTAATCACACACCCCTTTTCCCATCACCAAGGTGAAAACTGATCACAAAATAAAATCACAAGTGCTGTTAAAATAGCATTTTTTTTAAGCCTTTTTCCCCTTTTTTTATTTATTAATGAAGGCATAGAAACTATTACAACAATCTACAACTGCCTAACTATTTCAAATTTTAATATTCAAGTAAGCTTCAAATTTGATGCTTATTCCCTTATATTCTCCACAGTAGCTTTTTATGTTACATGGGCTATCCTAGAATTTGCAACCTGATACATACACACAGACCCTCACATTAACCGCTTTTTTAAATACCTCTTAATTTTTTTAGTCGCAATAATTACTCTTGTCACAGCAAATAACATATTTCAAATTTTTATTGGGTGAGAAGGCGTCGGCATTATATCTTTCTTACTAATTGGATGATGATATGGACGAGCTGACGCCAATACTGCTGCTTTACAGGCAGTTATCTACAACCGAGTTGGTGACATCGGCTTAATTTTAGCCATTGCCTGAGTAGCAATAAACATGAACACCTGAGAGTTGCACCACCTATTCTTTATATCAAAAAATTATGATATTACTATCCCCCTTCTTGGTCTAATCTTAGCCGCTACTGGTAAGTCCGCCCAATTCGGACTACATCCATGATTGCCCTCTGCAATAGAAGGCCCAACCCCAGTGTCCGCCCTACTCCACTCTAGCACAATGGTCGTAGCCGGCATTTTTTTGTTAGTTCGCTTTAGCCCCATAATTGAAGAAAGCTCAGCTGCCCTAACTATTTGTCTATGCTTGGGCGCCCTTACCACACTATTCACAGCTACCTGCGCCCTAACACAAAATGATATCAAAAAAATTGTAGCTTTTTCAACATCTAGTCAACTAGGCTTAATAATAGTAACAATTGGACTAAACCAACCACAGCTAGCTTTCCTGCACATCTGTACACACGCTTTTTTTAAAGCAATACTTTTTTTATGCTCTGGATCAATTATCCACGCCCTGGACAATGAACAAGACATTCGTAAAATAGGAGGCATATCTAAAATAGCGCCGACGACTTCAGCCGCCTTAACTCTTGGCAGCCTAGCTCTCACTGGAACCCCCTTTTTAGCAGGATTTTTCTCTAAAGATGCAATTCTAGAAGCAATAAACACATCCTATCTAAACGCCTGAGCCCTTGTTCTCACCCTCATCGCAACAATATTCACCGCAGTATACAGCTTTCGAATTATTTACTTTGTATTAATAAATCATCCCCGACTAATACCTCTTATACCTATTAATGAAAATAACCCCTCACTAATTAACCCTTTAAAACGTTTAAGCTGAGGAAGCATTATCGCAGGAATGCTAATTACATCAAATATAATCCCCTATAAAACCCCTGTCATAATAATATCACAAACAACTAAACTATCTGCTTTAATCCTTTCAGGAGTTGGGCTACTTCTAGCTTTTGAATTAGCATCTTTAACATCTAAACAACAAAAAATCAACTCAAATATCACCTGCCACCACTTCTCTAATATGCTAGGCTTTTTCCCACAAATTTTTCATACTTTAATGCCCAAACTTAATCTCACAATAGGCCAAATCGTAGCCACACAAATAATCGATCAAACTTGAATAGAAAAATCAGGCCCAAAAATACTTCCGTCCCTAAATAAACCTTTAATTATCACAACAGACAACTTACAACAAGGAGTGATTAAAACCTACTTATGTTTATTTCTTCTTACAACAACCCTTGCAGTAACCTTGCTTTATATAATTTAAACTGCACGAATAGCACCATAAGAAATGCCTCGAACAAGCTTTAAAACCACAAACAATACTAATAAAAGAGCCCAGGCACCAATAACTAAGAGCCCCGCCCCCATCCAATACAAAAAAGACGCTCCAACAATGCCCCCCCGCACAACACCTAATTCACTATAATCTAACCCTACAGCCCAGAATTCATTATCCCACCCTTTCACAAACAAAACTGCTACCATAAAAACCCCTAAAAAATATATTAAAGCAGAACTAAAAATAGAGCGACTTCCCCATCCTTCCGTATTTAAACTAGCTGTAAAAGCTACTGAATACGCAAAAACAACTAGTATGCCCCCTAAATAAATTAAAAACAAAATTAAAGATAAAAAAGGCCCCCCTTGACATGCTAAAACTCCACACCCGCTACCTGCCACAACCACTAAACTTAACGCAGCAAAACTAGGGGATGGATTAGAAGCAACCCCAATCAAGCCAATTACAACCAAAAATAGCAACAAATACATAATATAAGACATAATTTTTGCCAGGATTTTAACCAGGACCAATGATATGAAAAACCACCGTTGTATTCAACTACAAAAACCACTTAATGGCCACAATACGAAAAACCCACCCACTCCTAAAAACAGCTAACGACGCCCTAGTAGACCTGCCTACCCCTATTAATATCTCAGCCTGATGAAATTTTGGGTCTTTATTAGGCCTTTGCCTAGTTTTACAAATTATAACAGGGCTTTTCCTTGCAATACATTACACTTCTGACATCACAACAGCTTTTTCTTCCGTCGCCCACATTTGTCGCGACGTTAACTACGGCTGACTTATCCGAAACATTCACGCAAACGGAGCTTCTTTCTTTTTCATCTGTATTTACTTACACATTGGACGAGGCTTATATTATGGTTCATACCTTTATAAAGAAACATGAAATGTGGGGGTGGTCCTTCTTCTTCTAGTAATAATAACAGCGTTCGTAGGCTATGTACTTCCTTGAGGACAAATATCCTTTTGAGGGGCAACAGTTATTACTAATCTACTCTCCGCTGTCCCATATATTGGGGAACTAATAGTTCAGTGAATCTGAGGGGGGTTTTCAGTAGACAACGCAACACTAACTCGATTCTTTGCCTTCCACTTTTTCTTTCCTTTTATTATTGCTGCCATAACCTTTATTCATCTTGTTTTCCTCCACGAAACCGGATCAAATAACCCCGCAGGCTTAAATTCAGATACAGATAAAATCTCCTTTCACCCATATTTTTCATATAAAGACATTTTCGGGTTCTTATGATTTTTTCTCTTCCTCCTTTTAATCGCCTTATTCTCTCCCAACCTTCTCGGCGACCCCGAAAATTTTACACCTGCTAACCCACTAGTTACACCACCACACATTAAACCTGAGTGGTACTTTCTTTTTGCTTACGCGATTCTTCGTTCTATTCCTAACAAACTAGGAGGAGTAGTTGCTCTTTTAGCCTCTGTGCTAATTTTAATAGTAGTCCCCCTATTACACACTTCAAAACACCAAGGCTCAACTTTTCGTCCCTTGGCACAACTATTTATGGGCCTTTTACTAGCCGATGTAGCAATCCTGACATGAATTGGAGCCATACCTGTAGAACCCCCTTTTATTATTATTGGACAGCTAGCATCTCTATTCTACTTCTTTCTCTTTTTAATCTTCTTCCCAACAATCGGATGACTAGAAAACAAAATATTTTAAAAGCACTAATAGCTCACTGCTTTGAGCGTTGGTCTTGTAAGCCAGAGGCGAGGGCTAAATTCCCTCTTAGTGCTCAAAGAAAGGGGACTCTAACCCCTACCCCTAACACCCAAAGCTAGGATTCTACCTAAACTATTCTTTGACACAAGCATATATACATATATATATATATGCTTTATAACCATATATTGATATTAACCTATATACATATATATGCTTTATAACCATATATTGATATTAACCTATATACATATATATGCTTTATAACCATTCATAGATATTAACCATATATTATGATCTAAACCACTCTATGGTGGTCTCGCATTATATGCAGCCTTGCTTTAAATCATTAATTTTAAATCACTATTATACCTTCACCCCATATCTTTTTGGCTCACAAGAGACCACCATCAGTTGATACCTTAAGGTACATTCTGCTTGATGGTCAAGGACTAATCTTGTGGGGGTCGTGATCAGTGAATTATTCCTGGCATTTGGTTCCTATTTCAGGTCCATCAACTCGTTCATTCCCTCCTAATTTACTGTTTGAGCATAAGTTAATGGTGGAATACCTTTAGCCCTTTACCCACCATGCCGAGCGTTCTTTCTAATGTGCATTGGGTAGAATTTTTTCTATTTCCTTTCACTTTGCATTTCACAGTGCATACAAATAATGTTCGTCAAGGTTGAACATTTTCTTGCTTTTAATTATATTTATGCATTCCTTAAAGACATATATTGAAGGCTAGCATAAATGATATCATGAGCATATATATTTCTTTATCCCCCCGGTGTGTCTATTTAATAACCTTATTTTCTCTCGGTAGACCCCCCTACCCCCCTTAAGTACGAGGATTCTTTATGACCTGTTTGACCCCCTAAGGAAACAGATTTTGTAAATTTAAGAAATTTTGTAATATTGAAACAATATAAATTTTAAACTTAATAAAATAATTTGTCAGTTATCTTCCTAACATCTTCACAATAATATTTAAAATGCCCCAAACATAACTAACAAAATAAAACATTTATCGTCTCGTATTGTAACATTGCAAT